AATTCTATGATTCAATCTTTTCTGAAGATACAAAAGAATAAAAATCCGAAAGTTCTTTCTTGTGGTTATAATGCCAAAATCTCAAGTCGGCTCGTTTGTCTCTCTGGTGATGAGTATAGGCCTCTTGAGTCTTCTATTTACCTATTTTTTTTATTGTTTTGTTCTTTTTATTTGTGTGGAATGCGACTTTTCTACGGGTTTCTTTCTTATTGATAGGAATTCTCTTGTTACGACCCGATGAATCGATTAAAACCTCAGATTCATACTAGAACCACGATGATTCAATAAAACCCTTTCAAACTAATTCCAAAAGTTCCTTGAGTAAGAACCGTTGGATTATCACTTATTCAATGAATAGCTATAATGACTAAAAATCCAAAGAAACCATTATCCTTTGATCAAAATAAGCATAAATTGGGGTTTGAAAGAATAAAAATCTTTCGATTTAACTCTTTGAAAAAAAAAAATGGAAGTCCGGCCACGAGGTCTGAATATTAACTATGAATCATAGTTCTAATAAAAATTTTTAATCGATTTAATATATTCCGTGCTTCAGATACTAGGCTGAATATCTGACGAAGTAAAACCATCTCTATCAAGATGACAGACCAATTCTCTGTACTATCCATAGGATCAATTATAACAAGTCACCCACTCATATTCCGGAAATACAGAAACAAAGAAATTCCACGATCGAACTACCAAAATAGAATCGGATAAAAATCAGAGACCTAAATGCTTCACTTTGTATTGAAAAGCTAATTAATAGTTCTTATGAATCTAATTCATTGAAATTCCGTCCAGTAAAATGGAAGAATTATAAATCTCCAAAATAATAGATAGGAATACTGCAAAAAGAGCCATTGCGATACCCATCAAAGGAGTAGTTCCCCACCCAGGAGCTACTTTACCATATTCTGAATTCAACGGTTTCAATAAATCCCCTACAATAGTGCGTCTTGGACCAGATCTAGAACTACCCTCAACAGTTTGTGTAGCCATAAATCCTATTTTATATTCATTGAGATCTGTTGACTTTGTATACCATTCCGTTGTAAATAAATGATCTTATCATAGATCCATCTTATCATAGATCCATTGTGGTCTTGAAACTATATAATAATGGAAACAGCAACCCTAGTTGCACTCTTTATATCTGGTTTACTTGTAAGTTTTACTGGGTACGCCTTATATACTGCTTTTGGGCAACCCTCTCAACAACTAAGAGATCCATTCGAGGAACACGGAGATTAGTTGAAGTACTGAGCCTCCCAATATTGGGAGGCTCAGTACTTTCAATTGAGATAATGAAAAATCATTTCACCTTTTTAGTTGGAACTTTAGGCGGGTCTCGAAAAAAGATAGCGAAAAAAATGATTCCTAAAGTTGAGACTAAGAGGAATGTATAAACCAATGCTTCCATAGATTCCATCGTGGTTTACAATTATAGCTTCCATACCTGTTTAGTTGGGATCGTATCCCGGATAAAGAAAGAGCAAGAGTAAAAGAAAGGGTAGCGATTCAAATCAAGATTTTTCCGGTACCCTATTCACAAAACTAAAGACGAAAAAAAAACAAAACAGTATTGTATCAGATTACTTGTCTTCTTGTAGTTGGATCCCCAAGTTTTTGGAATGTACCAAATTCCACTTGAGCATCCAAATCTGGGTCAATACCGGCGAAAACGTCTCTGAACAGGGTTCGAGCACCATGCCAAATGTGTCCGAAGAAAAAGAGCAGAGCAAACGAAGCATGTCCAAAAGTAAACCAACCCCTCGGACTGCTACGAAAAACACCATCGGATTTCAAAGTAGCCCGATCTAATTCAAAAATTTCACCCAATTGAGCGCGTCTAGCATATTTTTTCACAATAGCAGGATCGCTATAACTGACTCCATTGAGTTCGCCGCCATAGAACTCAACAGTTACACCTACTTGTTCGACACTGTATTTCGATTCTGCCCTTCTAAAAGGAACATCGGCTCTAACAATTCCGTCTCCGTCTACCAAAACAACCGGAAATGTTTCAAAAAAAGTAGGCATACGACGTACAAAAAGTTCACGCCCTTCTTTATCTCTAAAGATAGGGTGTCCTAACCACCCAACGGCGATTCCATCCCCATTGTCCATTGAGCCCGCTCTGAATAGCCCTCCCTTTGCCGGATTATTGCCGATGTAATCATAAAAAGCTAATTTTTCGGGAATTTTAGACCAAGCTTCGGATAAACTTTTATTTTCGGATAGCCCAGCCCCAATTCTTCGATATATTTCTTGTTGGAAGTATCCTTGATCCCATTGATAACGAGTGGGACCAAATAATTCAATCGGGGTAGTTGCCGAACCATACCACATAGTTCCAGCAACTACAAAAGCCGCAAAAAAGACAGCAGCGATACTACTGGAAAGGACGGTTTCAATATTTCCCATACGCAATCCTTTGTATAGACGTTGGGGCGGACGGACACTAAGATGGAATAGACCCGCCAATATGCCCAAAGTTCCGGCTGCAATATGATGAGAGGCTATTCCTCCCGGAACAAAAGGATCAAAACCTTCCACACCCCACGCTGGATTTACAGGTTGTACCCTTCCGGTTAGTCCATAAGGATCGGATACCCATATTCCTGGACCATACAATCCTGTTACATGAAATGCGCCAAAACCAAAGCAAGCCACCCCTGAGAGAAATAAATGAATTCCAAAAATCTTAGGCAAATCCAAAGAGGGTTTGCCTGTACGTTCATCACAAAATATTTCTAGATCCCAATACACCCAATGCCAGATAGCTGCCAAAAAGCATAATCCGGAAAACACAATATGTGCACCGGCCACACCTTCGTAACTCCAAATACCCGGATTCGTTATAGTCCCCCCCGTGATACTCCAACCGCCCCATGAATTGGTTATTCCTAAACGAGTCATGAAGGGTATAACGAACATACCTTGTCTCCACATTGGATCAAGAACAGGGTCAGAGGGATCAAAAACCGCTAATTCGTATAGAGCCATCGAACCGGCCCAACCAGCAACCAGAGCGGTATGCATTATATGGACAGAAAGCAAACGACCGGGATCATTCAATACGACAGTATGAACACGATACCAAGGCAAACCCATGGAAATACCCCTTTCTCAACGAAAAATAGACGCTATGTAACTTTATTGCACTGGAAAAAAACTATACTATGGACCTTCCCTTTTTAGTGGACTATCTCGGGAAAAGGATTCGTTTTTGTTCTATTTTTTTAGTAATAATGTCTTTTAGTAATAAGTAATAATGGAACAATTTTGTTCGTAGGAACAAAAAGAAGCAGAGCAGATCTATTCTACACCCGATAAGTACCAATACGCAATGGTAGGAAGTTGATACCTTTTATATGAGTGAATGCATCTATATTTGATTTGTTCATCATTCAAAGGACCTATTTGAAAGAATTTTCCTTTATTGATTCTGTCTTCCTTTTGTCTTTTTTCTAAACTTATTCAATCTATGGATAAAATATAATAAAAGAGAAAATATGATTAAAAAACGATAAAAGACAATATTATTACGACAATAAAGCCATTGTTACGCTTTCACATCAAAGTGAGATATAGTAATTCATTTTTCTTTCATTTAATGCCTATTGGTGTTCCAAAAGTTCCTTTTCGAAATCCTGGCGAGGAAGATCCAGCGTGGATTGACATATAGCGCGACTTGTCAGATATTTTGGGTCATATGGTATTTCCCGTTCTCTTACCCGATCAAGAGACCCTCTCTTTCGCCCAAGAAAGATTGATTGAATCATCAAAAATCGAATTTGGAGCGTGAAATGCAATGAAGTGCAATTCAATCTATTTTTTCGGAGGGGGGTATACAGATTAATATTCTCAATTATAATAATTTATGGTTGGCTTGGTTAGACCAATAAAATGAAATATCCAGACTCCGTTTAGAAAAAAAACCAATTGGTAATATATGTATGATTACCACTTAGATAATATTCTATTTAGAATATATATAGAAGTGATCTCAAACTATTAATCAATCGAGTAATATGATGAATGCATTGAATATTTTTTATTTGGTTGGCAGGAAACATAAAAAAAAAAAGGTCGTAGCAAAAAGACGCGGTATTGGGGCGTTTGTCCTATATGTGCAAATCAAAATTGGGCGGATCTTTACTCGGAGTAGAGCATAAACCTAAAAGAATTGAAGAGGACCATTCAGGAACAAGAAAATTACATCGCGATTTGGATTGGATCCCGATGAAACAATACATCAATGAGAAGTTAATCCGATAAGCTTAGTGAAATCTTTTTTATTTATAGGTATTTAATTTCTATATAAATTAAACAGGCCAAAACCCATCTTTCTTGAAAAATGCAAGAAAAAAAAGCCCCTTTGTTACAAGTTAAAAAGAACCTGCTATGAATATGAAAAAAGAAAGAAAGCTAGAATCTACACATTGATTCTTTTTTTTCGCAATTTGTTTTGTGTTGAACCGTATGCATCAAAAGGTGCGTGTACGGTTCCTAAAGGATACAATTTTATCCGAATCAACCGACTTTATCGAGAAAGATTACTTTTTTTAGGACAAGGGATTGATAGCGAGATATCGAATCAACTTATTAGTCTTATGGTATATCTCAGTATAGAGAGTGAGACCAAAGATCTTTATTTGTTTATAAACTCTCCCGGCGGGTGGGTAATACCGGGAGTGGCTATTTATGATACTATGCAATTTGTGCGACCAGATATACAGACAGTATGCATGGGATTAGCCGCTTCAATGGGATCTTTTATTCTGGTCGGGGGGGCAATTACCAAACGTCTAGCATTCCCTCACGCTTGGCGCCAATGATTTTTTTATTTGATTTGAAAGAAAAAAAGAAGACTATGCCTGCGCGCTATATGAATATTGAAGTAATAATAGCATGGCACTTCGAATTCGATATAAAAAGAAAAATTTTTCAAAATACTTACATTATGTATCGAAAGAGTAGTATGGGATAAAGGGTATTTCCAATTTTATCTGATCTATCGGGAGGCCCTTTTCAGCGTCACAAACTTTTTTGTTTTCACACCGAAGAGCTCTTAACAATATTACTGTTATGAAATAATCCGAAAAAAAAAGAAACTTTGGGATTGCTAAATAACAGACGAAATAAATATATAAAGCAACGGAGCCATCATAGTATTTTTAACTACTCCAAAAGGAAGGGTGGTTATTGGGTCATTTACCTATGTAAAACTGATAAACCTTATTTTTTTTTCTTCGATGCGATGTAAGGTAAAAAAAAAGGGCATATATACATATACATAGTAAATTCCATTGTAGAGCCGTATGCAATGCGCACAAAATGCCTGTACGGTTGTTCAATTCTATCTTTTTTTTCTTATTTTTTTTTTTTTTTTATTCTTTATTTCTTCGCCTTTCATCGTGTCATCATGCAAGATAGAGGAGATGGACTATTTATTATATCATCAGGGTAATGATCCATCAACCCGCTAGTTATTATTATGAGGCACAGGCGGTAGAATTTGTCCTGGAAGCGGAAGAACTACTGAAGATGCGCGAAACCGTCACAAGGGTTTATGCACAAAGAACAGGCAAACCTTTATGGGTTGTTTCCGAAGACCTGGAAAGAGATGTTTTTATGTCAGCACCAGAAGCCCAAGCTCATGGAATTATTGATCTTGTAGCGGTAGCGGTTGAATAAAAAATAATAAAAAATAACAGAATAGGGATTTCACGCAAATCCGCGATTTGATATTTTATCTTCTTACCGGGTTTAAGCTTAATCTTTCTATTAATTAATATATAAATGATTCATAATCGTTCGGTTAGGATCGATCTAAACCAGCTCATTATGTATATGATTCAATATGCCAACTATTAAACAACTTATTAGAAACACAAGACAGTCAATCAAAAATGTCACGAAATCCCCTGCTCTTGGGGGATGTCCTCAACGACGAGGAACATGTACTAGGGTGTATGTGCGACTCGTTCAGATCATGTGCTCGGCCACAAGAAAGAAAGCAATTGATCCAGTATCGGCGATCAGTACCAATGAATAGGATAGAATGAAAGAACCCCGTTTCCAATCTAAAACTAAAAAAGGTAAATCTAAAAAAAAAGGATCTATCTATCATATTCTTCTATTGTGGTATCAAATTTATGGTTTGGATTGGTGCCAAATCCAATCATTTCCGTTTTTAATTTAAGATGAGAAAGAATTCCCATTGGTAGCAAAAGGTATCCATTAAGCAGGAAATCCTATTTAAAGAAAGATTATTCCCTTATTCTTGACTCTTGCAAGAACGGACTAACAGGGTCAGCTACTCAGCAAACCTTCATAATTAAATACCGTTACTGTATGGGTGGGTCTCATTGTGAAAGACCTATTATTGGAGAATTTTGGGTAGAGCCAAAGAGTGTGAACTGTACAAGTTAACAATAACATTGATTAAATTGAGGGAGGGGGCTCCGGTGTATAGAGAGGACCTCACCGTTTAAGAAGAAACCATAGAAACGATGGAACCCACTATACTCATTTCTATTTACTACTTTTTTATTTACTATGTTTTTTTTGATACCTAGTATCAATACAATTTCTTATTTCGAGACGCAACGAAAGGCCTAGAAAGAAAAAAAAAAAAATCGTGGTCGGGAAGGTTATAGTAGCAAAAGCCGTTGGAATTTAAATTTTATACATTGGAAGAATCCGTTTTGTTATTAATAGACTAGGAGGGGAAAAAGAAATAACTGAAAGAAAAGAAATCAATTAGTTATTCATCAAAGTTTCATTTTTTCAATGACCAGAATTAAACGAGGATATATAGCTCGAAGACGTAGAACAAAAATTCGTTTATTTGCATCAAGCTTTCGAGGGGCTCATTCACGACTTTCTCGGACTATTACTCAACAGAAAATAAGAGCTTTGGTTTCAGCTCATCGGGATAGAGGTAGGCAAAAGAGAGATTTTCGGCGTTTGTGGATCACTCGGATAAATGCAGTAAGTCGAGACAAAAATTTATACTATAGTTATAGTAGACTAATAAACAATCTGTACAAGAGGCGTTTGCTTCTTAATCGTAAAATACTTGCACAAATAGCTATATTAAATAGAAATTGTCTTTATATGATTTCTAATGAGATCATAAAATAAGATTAAGGAGATTGGAAGGAATCCATTGGATTTTTTTTAATGGAGTTCCCTGGAGAATGAACTCCGGGAAGGTAGAGTAGAAATTAGTATGATAAAATATGATCATATGATAAAGTTGTCAAAATGAACAAACACGTTCAATAAAAAAAATTTATTCTTCTTCCCCAATTCGGTTTTTTTTTCCGACACGATAATAAAATCTAGATTCTCCGTTTTTTCGAACAAAATGTCAATTCGCATTTGAGTTCGGATTGGAATTTTTTTTTGATTCAATTGAAGAGTAAGTCTATTTATTTTTAGTTCTAAGACCTGTAGTTCTTGTGGTTGACTCGCTTCTTTCAAATTGTTTCTCATTATTAAGAAAGGGTAACGAAGATAAAATACGAGCTTGTTTTATAGCAATGGTAATTAATCGTTGTTGTTTTAAGGTCAATCTATTCACCCGTCTAGATAATATTTTTCCTTGTTCACTAATAAATCGACTAATTAAACTCATGTTTCTATAATCAATTCGATCCCCCGATTGGATCGGGGGCAAACGCCTACGAAAAGATCGCTTGGATTTAAGAAAGAATCGCTTGGATTTATCCATGGTTTGTTTATTCCTTATCCCGAAAATCCTACTCTTATTTCGATCGGATCAAAACAAAAATGATCAAAAATGAAATGATTTAGAATTAATAAACAGGATTTGTTTCTTTTTAATTATATTTCTATTTAATTATATTAAAAATATATATATATGTTATATATATTGTTATATAATATGTCGTTTTTCATCTTCCTTGGATTGGAAGGCGGACACGTAGGCGATCGGTTCGATCTATTTCTTTATCTCCCCGTGAATCGTATGTTTGTAACAAAAGGGACAGAATTTTCTCAATTCCAATCGACTAGGCGTATTATGTCGATTCTTTTGAGTAATATATCTGGAAATGCCCGTTGATTCTTTATTAACACGGTTTCGAACACAACCGGTACATTCCAAAATAACCGTTACTCGGACATCTTTACCCTTCGCCATGAACCTCCTTTGGTTTTTGACTGACTCAATTCTTCTATTTTCCAATCCGAAGGGAAGCAAAGGAACGAAAAAAAAAAAAAAATAGAAGTTGCGAACTCGAAATCAAATTATGAACGATTTCGTTCCAATCAATCAATATAGTAATAATAAGTAATATGATGATTTCTACCTACATTTAGAATTTTAAAATCTAAACCGATGAACAGTATTTCATTTTTCATTTAAGTATCTTGTATGATATTGTTGCCACAGCCACCCCATTTCCGTTCTCACTCTATTAGTAATTGTATTTTAGCCTGGATCCGAGTTCTTAGTTTCACTAGAGTGAATCCGCTTTTATTCTTTTTCTTTTCTAACTTATTCTAATTAGAAAAAAAAAGAAGCGAAGGGGGGGGGTGAGTCACAGATATTTGATTGTATTTCTAATCTTCTTCACCCCTTCCCACCTCACTAACTAGAATGAAAAAAAGGGAAATATCAACGCATCCGGAAATAAACGATTGATCTCTATCAATAAACCTGCTAAAGAACCGAACCATAGAGTACTTACTACCGGTGCCACGGAGAGGTATGTTTTTAGATCTCGCATTTAAAATCCTCCTTCTTTATTCGTTATTGTTATTTTTTTCTAATTTGTAATACAGAATGGAAATACATATATGACCAGATACGTAGTTAATGTCTGACCGCTTGTATTTGTACGCAGAATCCCTAATTCAAATTGAAATGTACAACGATTCAGTACATATTCCTTTTCTTAAAACAAAAAAATACGTCCTCCTTTACCCGAGAATTCCCGAAAAATATTAATTTACGGCAGGTTTATTCTTTATTTAATACGTATAGAATATAAGTCTTTTATTATTATATTTTATATGTGACCAAAAAGGAGAAACGGCAATACAATTGGTGTATATTAATGATAGAAATAAAGATGTGGAAAACAAGATAGAGATTCTCTACAATGACACTGTAGACCGATTGAAAGGGATGTAGCGCAGCTTGGTAGCGCGTTTGTTTTGGGTACAAAATGTCACGGGTTCAAATCCTGTCATCCCTACCTATTCCTTATCTTATGAGCAGTAACGAGGGATCCATTTCAATTGATTAAAATAGGATATACAAAATAAATCTTTAATTTTATTATATTATTTATGATAGTATATAATATTATATATGATAGTATATACATGCAAGACGTATTGGGTTACAAAATTTGTATTGTGATAATAACGCGCTCTTAGTTCAGTTCGGTAGAACGCGGGTCTCCAAAACCCGATGTCGTAGGTTCAAATCCTACAGAGCGTGATTCCATCCTTGTTATTTGTTAGGTCGAATGAAATAATTGAACAGCAATTTGATTTTGACCTCCTGTAGATTAAAGAAAATAGGAAGGAGGTCAATCAAAAAAAAAACAGATGTTAATTAATCAAAGGTCCAATTGATCACCACGTCTGTATTGTAAATATGCAGTTACGAATAATCCAGCCAAAGTAATAGGAATTAGACCTAAGACGATTCCAAATAGAAAAACTTCAATCATTTCAATTTCTTTGAACGGAGAAAAGGAGAGGTAATATCTATCCTTAAATATTAAAAGATTAATCCGTATTACCCATGAATCTCAACGACCAAGAATTGGAAATGGGCCGGGTAAGGAACTATAGAATATATGAACTACCACAGAAGGATTTTTTTGAGTAATTGTTCATTCACTTAATTTCAAATAAGTCGTATCTTGTTTAGCCCGATAAATAGAGCCGAGGTTATAGTCAAAGCTGCTAGTAGAAAACCGAAATAACTAGTTATAGTAAGCATAAA